ATAAATAGGTATGAATACAGTAAGAGAAAGAGAAGTAGCACTAGTTATAGTATAGTATAATAAAGTTAGACTATATATGATATATATGAATGATACCCCCTATAATTTAATTAACTGAATTTAGTTTGATTAAAGCGAAGTTCCTTAAAAATCTCTGCTTTCTTTGAAATATCATGAACAGTTCCTGTAGGTTGAGCGCCTTTTTCAAGGAAATAGAGAATAGCAGGAACATTTGAATAAGTTTGATTCTTTATCGGATCATAAAAACCAACTTTCCGAAGATCTCTTCCTTCTCTTCGGAATCGAACATCAATTGCAACGATTTGATAGACGGCTCATTGGGATAGATGTAGATGAACAATACCCCCCCCCTAGAAACGTATAAGAAGTTTTCTCCTCGTACGGCTCAAGAAAAAATGATTAGAAGTTATGTCTATGTATAGAATTATCATAGCAAATAGATCCATAAAATAATCCAAGCAATTAGACTAGAATTTGAGTCCTTTTTCTTTCCTAAAAAAAGTTTGTACTCATAACTCAAGTTGGATAACTTCCAAATAGCTCAAAGAAAATCCTTAAGCATTTTATTTATTGAGTGGTCTCTAACCCCCTTTTTGTCTTGTTTAGAATATTTTTTCTATTCTTCATTCTGATTTAGTTGTTGAGACAATTTAAAATGGTGTTTCCTTGTTCCAGAATCCTTTATCTTTTCTTTGAATCATTGGGTTTAGACATTACTTCGGTGATCCTTAATCCTTTCAAAATGGCAGCAACATACCTTTTTTTGTGATTTCTTTCTATCAAAGAATCATAAGAACGGTTGATTCCCGCGTGTTACACTTTTGACCGAAAAAGTTTTATCAAGTCCAAAATTTTTTTTTATTATGAAAACTTTCGCGAATTGAATCCTTTCGATTTCTATATCGAAGATATACTTACGAAGTTGTTCCAACTTATTCATTGGCACTAACCCTAGACCCTTGCCCTTGAGAAATTAATTAATACTTTCTACTCGAGCTCCATCATGTACTATTTACATTATAACCCCCAAAAGGCTGAGGTTTCTAGTTGAGTAGAACAAAGGATGTTGAGCCAAGAGCACTTTCATTCCGAATAAAATGGCGGATTCTTACATCCACAGCGGATCATGTCCTTCAAGTCGCACGTTGCTTTCTACCACATCGTTTCAAACGAAGTTTTACCATAACATTCCTCTCGTGTGGAACCAGTCTGTAATTGATTCAATTATGGAATCATGAATAGTCATTGGTTCTGTCGGTAAATAGTAATCTATGCTTTTTTCCCTCTATATGGTTACCGATGGGTAGATATTTTCTGAAAAAGTCTCAGCAATAATTTATTAATCCCCATATTTCTAAATATAATTTCTATATTTCTATTTCATTAACAACAAATAAATTAGCTCTTCTTTGAATCTCCATGACTCAATAGGATCGATTCACCTCTCTCACACTTCTTCGAATATAAAGGACTCAGAACAATAAAAAAGATTTATAAAAATTTTATTAAAACAATTTACTACTTCCATATCATTTTAAAAAGTCAAATACTGTTTTTGACTTTGACTAAGTACCCCATTGTTTTATCAATGATAAATCCATGGTTCTTTTTGAATTAAACCACCAACGATTTAAAAAAGAAATTAAATTTCTTTTTTTTTTTTATGGAAATAAATAGAAATTGGATAAGTGGATCAAAAATATTGATATATAACAGACCCTTATTCTTTTATCTGAGTGCTAAAATACGAATCGAAAGGATAGGGATAGAGGATGATCCCAAGATAAAATGAACAATTGTCACTGGAAGTAATTAAATTATGGATATTTTATAATTGAAATTAAATATTTTTTAAAATGAAGGGATGACAAAGATTTTTCACAAAAATGGAAACGCTGGTGTTACTGAAATGGAACGATAACAATAAATGGATAGTCTTTGACTTTAGATTCAGTCAGTTTTCTGTAATCTTTCCATAAAAAACAAAAAAATGAAGAATTTGGGCTATCTCATTTAAGTTTGGTTTAAGGGAAAGGGAATAAGAGATAGGGAATATAGGGGCTTTTCTGTCATATTTCAGCGTCATTTAAAATTAAAATAAATATGGATATGGTACCTAATTTCTAAGTAATTAACTTCAATACGAATATACGGGGATGGGCATAGACTGAAAGGCCGTCCTACCTTTTTATTCAAAATTATTGCGATCTATGTTCCTATCTAACCTGGATCATAAATGAATTAAGTTACATCTAGGTATCTCAATTCATCTCGCAAAAAAAAGATGATTCAGAGGCATCAGCAAAAATTAAAAACAAGAATCCCATTCTATTCAATATTAGAATCTTAAACAAAGGAAAGGGCTGTTCAAAAAAGCAATCTTTTTTCTGATATTGATATAATGGGTGCTCTGGGACGGAAGGATTCGAACCTCCGAATAGCGGGACCAAAACCCGTTGCCTTACCACTGGGCCACGCCCCATTTAGATTTCTATTCTAAACTAATAAACACTAATATTAGTAGTGGTTGTTTGTCAATTCCAGTGCAAATCAATATCTACGGAATCCATTGTTGATAGGATTTTGCCACGTGTAGATATAGAATTAACCTGGAATTGATTGATCATTACATATAATTTATATAAAATATATTGTATTATATATATTATATAATAATATAATTATAATAAAAGTATAAAAGAAAGTATGATTTCTTCTATTATCTTTTGAGAATGGAAGTATTTTTGATTGGGTAAGTGAGTTCAAAGGCTTTTTTGGTCTACTTTCCCTTCGTCATTATTTTTTGCCTTATATCAATAAGATATCAATAACTCAATAAAAATGCAATTATCCACAATAACAACACCTTATGCTATGCTTAATATTTTTAGTTTGATCGGTATCTGCCTTAATTCCGCCCTTTATTTGAGTAGTTTTTTCTTTGCCAAATTACCCGAGGCCTACGCTTTTTTAAATCCAATTGTAGATTTTATGCCAGTTATACCTTTGCTGTTTTTTCTCTTAGCCTTTGTTTGGCAAGCTGCTGTAAGTTTTCGATGAGATTTTTAATACTGTCCTAGAATCCTCGAAAAATTCATGATTTAGTCCATAAATACATTTTATAAATACATTTTAACAATTGATGATGATAAGATCAGATAAGTCTTACAGTATGAACCTTCGATTTAAACATTGAAACTTTTTTTGATATCCGCGAGAAATCTGGATCACCCCATTTCTGCATTCTGACCTTATCCCGTGAAAAACTCTAACCTATTAGGTTACCCCGCAATTAGATATTGTGAAAATTGGGGTAAGGAAAAACTCTTTCTAAAAAGCACTTTGTTTCTGGGTGTCAAAATAAGATATATGTCATGGTATAAAACCGGAGAATCTATTCTCTTATTTTCAAAAAAAAAAATGATCTTGGAGATTGTGTAATGCTTACTCTCAAACTCTTCGTTTACACAGTAGTGATATTCTTTGTTTCTCTCTTCATCTTCGGATTCTTATCTAATGATCCAGGACGTAATCCTGGACGTGAAGAATAAAAATAGGATTAAATAAAAGATAAAAAAGGCTTTTCCTTGCTCGATTTTTGCATTTTCTTAGGATTTTTTCTATTCCATATCATATCCTTAAAAAAAAAGTTCGATCAATTCGAAAGATAACTAAAATATCAAGTGATCAAAGAAAACGGAAAGAGAGGGATTCGAACCCTCGGTACGAATAACTCGTACAACGGATTAGCAATCCGACGCTTTAGTCCACTCAGCCATCTCTCCCAATTTGAAAAGGATAATTACTATGTTATCTTACGCATAAAGTAAGGATTGAAAAAATATCTTCTCTCCTTATTCTTTAATTCTAATTATATAGAATATATATAACTTTTATCAGCAATTCCAACCTTAAAGTAGGGGCTCGCAATAGAATATATATAACTTTTATCAGCAATTCCAACCTTAAAGTAGGGGTTCGCAAGAGATATTTACAATAAATAAAAAAGAAAGAATACCTCGTCGATTTCGTCCGAAAAAACTTTTTTTATTCCCACGGCCTGGCCGGGTCAGTACCTAGCCGGGCCTTCTTTTGTTCCAATGAATATTTACAATAAATAAAAAAAAAAATAGAACGAGGGATTCTTGCAAAATGCATTCAGCAAAAGAAAGGCTTGTTATTAAAATGAGCACCCTTTTCTTAATCTCATTAAGACCCCCAACAAAACACGTTAACATTCAAATTGTCATGATTATTGTCTAATAATTACGTACGATTCGACAAAAGATCCATTTATATGCAATAATTGCATTGTAGCGGGTATAGTTTAGTGGTAAAAGTGTGATTCGTTCTATTAATCCCCTTAATAGTTAGGGGGTCTTTCGGTTTTGGTAATATTCCGATGAAAAACTTTATTTCGTAAAAGGATTTAATTCTTTACCTCTCAACGACAGATTCGAGGAAGACTATACATTCTCGTACTTTTTATCCAAGAGTCAATTAGAAATTGACACAATTGGATTATGAAATTACGAAACATAATTGTATTGGATTGGATCAATACTTCCAATTGAATGAGTAAAGGGATCTATGGATGAAGAAAGTTTTTTTCTAATCGTAACTAAATCTTCAATTTTTTATTTGTATTAAGGGAGATTGAAGCAAACTAGCTATTAAACGATGACTTTGGTTTATTAGAGGCATCAATATATTGTTGTAGCTCGGTGGAAAGAAAATGCTTTTCCTCAGGATTACATCAAATAGAAATAGAGAACGAAGTAACTAGAAAGAGTGTTATAATCCTCATCTTCTAGAGGGATCATCTAAAAAGCGAGTCGTTTAAAATGTATTCAGACAGAAAGCTGACATAGATGTTATGGGTCAAATTTTTTTTTCGTTCGGTCACGTCTTAGATCGGGGAATGTATCCATCTTCCATAAAGGAGCCGAATGAAATAAAAGTTTCATGTTCGGTTTTGA